CCCGAGCGGTTAATGGGGACGGACTGTAAATTCGTTGACGATATGTCTACGCTGGTTCAAATCCAGCTCGGCCCAATAATTCGTTGCTCCATGAATATGAAATAACCAATTTGTCCTCCAGAAACAGAAATGCCTGATCCGTAGAAATGAAGAGAAAGAGTCAATTTTTTCTCTATCCATGTTTTTCTCATTCGTTCTGATTTTTCTAACGATCTAGATTAATGATACTTAATCTTAATTAAGTATCATTAAAATAAAAATAGTTCTTTTTCTCATTGAAAAATTGATTATCTATTTTTTTGGCAATAAAATAACCACTCGTTACTAGTAATCCGTGTCGCTCTCACTATATTCCATATCCATGTGGATATTCAGTATATCATTCGTGTTTCTGTTACAACACAACGAATAGAATGTTCTTATCAAACTAGTAAGAATATGTATGCCATACACCTTGCTGGGATTGTAGTTCAATCGGTCAGAGCACCGCCCTGTCAAGGCGGAAGCTGCGGGTTCGAGCCCCGTCAGTCCCGAACTAGGATCCGATGAATTTATCAATTCATCTCCCCATTTTCTGTGAAAGGGGGGACAGGTAGCAAGATCTAATCCCCAGTGGGAATCCTTATTTCTTTTGTTTTTCGTTTCGCATTTATCATCAGACAAGTACGGGAATTTCAATTTCTTTCACTAATACCGATTGATAAGGGGAGACATATGTAAGTTGGTACAATCGGTGGCATTACTATATTCAGTATTTTAATAGATACCATACTCGTCTGACTTTCTTTTTCAATTGTTCTTGAACAATGAAATGGAATAGAGTTCCCCCATTTTTACCGGGAGTACATACACAAATTGTATTCGTTTATTGTACGATACACAATGAACTTAACATAATTACCTCGACTTTGTTTGTGTATCCTCAATGACTAATTGGAAACAATCTATCTATTCTCATGCAAATTGCACACTGAATTTTTGATGTATGCGTTCTAGTCTCAATCCAAGAAAGAAGAAGAGATACTATACTAATAAAATAAAAGACCAAGCAACGCCCCTTTTTAGTAAATTTGTTGTAATATTAGATCTTTTCCACTTAACACCCGTCCTTTTTTCCATCTCACTTCTACTGTTTGGATCTGTGTGACCCATAGAATACCGGTCATATAATATCTCATAATTGTATGTATAAGTATAAGGAAAGAGAGTTGTATAAGGAAGACAAAGACAGTAGGTTATGGAAAAGAAAAAAAAGTGGAAAAAAGGATGAAAAATTCAATGGAATTCCTGATCCAATAAAGAATCCCATTTCGGATTTAGTATGGAAAAAATAAAAGATTTTCTTATGTTATACTATTCAATTCTCGACGATGAATCGATTTGATAGATCAGATATTGTTATTCATAATATTGATCCGATTCAGTATCATCAGAATTCAATTCATCCCATTGAATTGACAGGAGTAAAATTTCTTATCTCTATGGGATTAGATCCCGAGTTATTGCGAAGTAAAAAAAACAATGAGATTATGGAAGTCAATATTCTCGCATTTATTGCTACTGCACTGTTCATTCTAGTTCCTACTGCTTTTTTACTTATCATCTACGTAAAAACAGTCAGTCAAAATGATTAATTTAACTGAAACTTGGTTGGATTATTAGTTCTTATCAATGATTGAAGAAATAAAAGAAAGGGATTAAAACTCCAAGTTTTAAATGAAATGATTTGGCTGGAATCATAAGTATCTGAGATAGTGTGGTAGAAAGAACTATATATAATATAGTTCTTTCTACCACACTAGATGGTATTGTATATTTTTATCATATAAATTTATTATCATATAAATAGTATGATCATATAAATTTTATCATATAAAGTTGTATACAAATATGGTTTTATATAGATATAGATCAATTTACAATATGTATATGTATTAGATGTACATCTAATACATATACATCGAAATAGCAGTCTAATTTTATTTCTTTTTTTTCGCTACATCTACTTGTATGGGTTTCGATCAATCCAAAATAATCCAAGGCCAACTCTTCTAATTCCTAGGCTTCTTATAACTTATAACTTAATATATAGATTTATATTAATAATTAGATTTATATATAATATATATTTATTTATATATAATAAACTAAATATATATATATAAGTCCCGAGATCCATCCAAAGAATTAATGGAGGAAAAATAGTATGGGTATGGGCATATATTAACTATATAAAATAAAAATCAAAATAAAAGAAAACGAAACCAAGGAATCTTTTTTTTTTTTTTTTTAGTTTCGCAAAACGATCAATTAAACGATTGATACAATTCGATCACTCAATCGATTATTCAATTAGTAGTACCCCTAGAGTCCACTTCTTCCCCATACTACGAGTGAGAGGGAAAATGTAAAGACTACCATTAAAGCAGCCCAAGTGAGACTTACTATATCCATGTGAATTATGTCTCCTATCTCTATGAAGGAATTATTTCATTATTGATTATTGATCAATAATCATAGTGGAATCAATGGTACAGAGTCAAAAGAAAATAGGATTCTGACTTAAGGCTATTGATGAACTAATCCAATGAATCCACTCGTAACAAGTTCCTGTATTATAAAATTTCTGGTAGAATCGGGAAGCATTAAGCACAAATACGATACACACACCTTTTGTTTGGAAATAGCAAAGGAATGCTCCTAATGGAACATGTAGAAATAGTAAGACCTATTGTTTGTTACCTTTCTTTCATAAGCAAAAGACGTCAAAATATACCATCAAGATAGATAACCATCTATCAGATACCTCTATTTTATTTGATCTAAGGCTTACGTCTTTCTTTCTGTGAAAGAATGGAATGGTAAGACACCACCACCATTATTACATACATTCTTTTTTTGTAATCCCCTACACGGGCAAAGAATTTTTTTTTCAACTTTTCTTTTTACTCTATAAATAAGAGCCGCCCAACCATGTTGATTGAATGTTTGAGTACTCAAAGACTCTCGTGAGGCTGGATACAAAGTATCTTCAGTCCTTTCCACAACTTCTAAATTGATTTCCCATCAGCCTATTCTATTCAATCTAATTCCAGACAGAGTCAGTAGACACTATTTTAGTATTTAGTATAGGTAGTGTAAGATAATTAGGAAGTCTTGATAGTCTTTCGTATAATCTCTTCTTCAATCCTAGGAGCAAAAATGGAGTGTCCTTTAGGAACCTTTGGATACTAAGATTTCCGACCTCTTACTTTCGTAGTTCTGAATCCCAGAATTTACTCTCACTATTTATTTGATTCAATTGATATCATAAATCAAATAAATGTCCGAATCAATCATTAATAAGTAAGGGTTACTTCATACCTATTGGTACCGGTTTGGACCGGTACCCAGAACCCAGATTTTTAGAAAAAAAATTTACAGTTTTTTTTATAGAATTATGGATTCTAAAAATCAAGTATCGACAGGCCTAGTCGTTTGCCTCTGCTTCTTGCGGGGCAAGAATTTGTCGAGTTAGATCAGCAGAATAAGAAATTTCAAGTCTTTTGTTGATCAGGCGACACCCGGATTTGAACTGGGGATAAAGGATTTGCAGTCCCCCGCCTTACCACTTGGCCATGCCGCCAAATCTGATCCAAAATGGACAATATTTTTATCCATCCATATTCTATTACTAATTTTTTTTTTGATCTTGAATACCATTGTACTTATCCCTTTTCAAAAATTAATCCCTATTTTTTATTGGATCCAGTTTAGATTATTCTCTTCGATTGATTGTATCTCAAAAGACACAATGCTTAAAAACTTCCCTTCTCCTTCTATTGAAAAGAGAAAAAATAGATTTCCGGTCACAGACCGAAAAATTCAGGGCAAATTGGAACCATTAACCATTTTTACTTTAGAATTAGTGAACGGTTCTTAAATTTTTATCTCAAATTGTGTTTCTTTAATGGTATAACAAAATCAAATTGATTTACGACTAATCAGTATCAATTATTTTCAATAATCAATCCTTTTCAATTTCAATTATAACAAAATATATGTGTATATGTAAACCCCAGAACAGAAATTGTTACACAGATACCGAATTGGTTCTTTCTCTTATGTACATATCCCTATAGAGAATTATCGTGCTTAAATTTTTCATTGAATATTTTGAATAGAAAATAGGAATTATGATATAGTGCGACCTGACTTCTGTTGCCACAAGTAAAATTACGATAAAAGATGCGATATGCGGATAGGTATATCGGCATGTACTTAATAAATACTACTCCTATTACTATTACGCAATTCAATCGTATTCTATCTATAAATTCTACTACCAAAAAGAATCCGCGAATTCTTTTTTGAACATTAAAGTGTGCTAAAAAAAGGAAATTCTATACTGCTCCTGATTATTCTGTCTTTATCTCATTCATAAAGAGCAGATTTAATCCTGAATCTATTTATTTTTTTGGTACCCAATCTGATCGTAATATCATAATAATAGGTAGAAATTGGATCAATTTTTATATTCTATACAAGACTCTATAAGTGGAAGTGATAGAATTTTTTTTCCAGGAATGTTTTATCAATTCATTTCCATTTGTACTTGTCGCAAATTCGAACTTGCGTCGAAAATGCTCTTCATTCCTCCGTCTTGTTTCCGTTCATACGTATGAAATACATTACATTACATATATGGAGTTGGCTGAAATTTCATGTGATTCAGTAAACAGAATATACATTCCATCATTGCTAGATCGATCCGTATGGTTCGATAAATAGTGAGTCAATAATGGGATTTTTTCGATAAACAGGAAACTTAAGATTAAGATGCTCCGGAATGGAAATGAGGGAATGTCCACAATACCTGGATTTAGTCAGATTCAATTTGAGGGATTTTGTAGATTCATTAATCAGGGCTTGACGGAAGAATTTCATAAATTTCCAAAAATTGAAGATCAAGAAATTGAATTTAAATTATTTGTGGAAACATATAAATTGGTAGAACCCTT